AGAATCATCATTAGGACCATCATACTTGCCGACCATCGATGAACTGATCGGATTAACCAACCAAAGTTAGCTTCAGTCATTATATATTGAACAGAAGCAAAAGCCTCTGTAACGGTCGGACGATAATAAAAAGTCATAGCAAACCCCGTAGCTACTTGTACTAAAAAACAAGTAAGCGTAATTCCTCCTAGACAATAAAATATGTTGACGTGAGGAGGAACATATTTACTAGTTATATCATCTGCAATTGCCTGAATCTCAAGACGTTCTTCGAACCAATCATAGATTTTATTGAGATAGGTAAACCGAGGAGACCCCCCCCGAGAACCGTATATGAAAATTTCATCTCGTACGGCTCAAACAGAAACACCCCAATACTAGTTCTAACGGATGTGTGGAATAGAAAGTTTTAAATTTCTTAATTCTATGATTCTATTTTTTCTGAAGATATGAAAGAATAAAAACCCGAAAACTATTCCTTGTGGTTATAATGCCAAAAAATCAAGTCGGCTCATTCGTCTCTATATTGATCGTTATAGGCCTCTTGAATCTTCTATTTACCTATTTTCTTTGTTGTTATTTATGTGTAATGCGGCTTTACTGCTGTTTTTTTTTTTATTATTGATAGGAATTCTCTTGTTAAGACCCTATGAATCGATTAAAACCTCAGATTCATACTAGAACCACGATGATTCAATAAAACCTCCTCAAACTAAGTCCCAAAATTCCCTGAGTAAGAACCGTTGGATCATCACTTATTCAATGACTAGATATAATGACTAAAAATCCAAAGAAATCTTTGTCCTTTGATCAAAATAAGCATAAACGGAAGTTTGAAAGAATCAAAATCTTTCTATTTATAACTTCTAACTCTTTGAAAAATTTTTTGGAGTCCGGCCGCGAGGTCTGACTATTAAGTATGAATCATAGTTCTAATACTTTGTAATCTATGTAATCTATTTTATATATTCCGTGCTCCAGATACTAAAATGAATATCCGACGAAGTAAAACCATCTCTATCAAGATGACAGACCCATTTTCTGTACTAGCCATAGGATCAATTATACCAAGTCACACACTCATATTCCGGAAATACAGAAAAAAAGAAATTCCACGGTCGAACTACCAAAATAGAATGGGATAAAAATCAGAAAACTAAATGCTTCACTTTGTATTGAAAAAGCTAGTTAATGGTTCTTGTGAATCTAATTCATTGAAATTCCATCCAATAAAATGGAAGAATTATAAATCTCCAAAATAATAGATAGAAATACTGCAAATAGAGCCATTGCGAGACCCATCAAAGGAGTAGTTCCCCAACCAGGAGCTACTTTACCATATTCTGAATTCAATGGTTTCAATAAACTTCCGGCATTAGTTCGTTTTGGGCGGCCAGATCTAGAACTACCCTCAACGGTTTGTGTAGCCATAATATTTTATATTCATTAAGATCTGTTGACTTTGTATACCATTCCGTTGTAAATAAATGATCTTATCATAGATCCATTGTGGTCTTAAAACTATATAATGTCTTAAAACTATATAATAATGGAAACAGCAACCCTAGTTGCCATCTTTTTATCTGGTTTACTTGTAAGTTTTACTGGGTACGCCTTATATACTGCGTTTGGGCAACCCTCTCAACAACTAAGAGATCCATTCGAGGAACACGGGGACTAGTTGAAGTAATGATCCTCCCAATAGTGGGAGGATCATTACTTTCAATTGAGATAATGAAAAATTATTTCACCTTTTTACTTTTTAGTTGGAACTTTAGGCGGTTCGCGAAAAAAGATAGCGAAAAAAATTATTCCTAGAGTTGAGACTAAAAGGAATGTATAAACCAATGCTTCCATAGATTCGATCGTGGTTTACAATTATAGCTTCCATACCTGTTTATTTGGGATCGTCTCCCGGATAAAGAAAGAACAAAAGTCAAAGAAAAGGCAGCGAGTCAAATGTCAAATCAAGATTTATCCGGTACCCCAACCCTATAGTCAGTCAAATAAACTAAAAACGAAAAGTAACAAAGCAATATTGTATCAAACTACCTGTCTTATTGTAGTTGGATCTCCAAGTTTTTGGAATGCTCCAAATTCCACTTGAGCATCTAAATCCGGATCAATACCAGCAAAAACATCTCTAAACAGGGTTCTAGCACCATGCCAAATGTGTCCGAAGAAGAAGAGCAAAGCAAACGAAGCATGCCCAAAGGTAAACCAACCCCTTGGACTGCTACGAAAAACACCATCGGATTTCAAAGTAGCACGGTCTAATTCAAAAATTTCACCCAATTGAGCACGTCTAGCATATTTTTTCACAGTAGCGGGATCGCTATAACTGACTCCGTTCAGTTCGCCGCCATAGAACTCAACAGTTACACCTACTTGTTCGACACTATATTTTGATTCTGCCCTTCTAAAAGGAACATCAGCTCTAACAATTCCGTCCCCGTCGACCAAAACAACCGGAAATGTTTCAAAAAACGTCGGCATACGACGTACAAAAAGTTCACGCCCCTCTTTATCTCTAAAGATAGGATGTCCTAACCACCCAACGGCTATTCCATCCCCGTTGTCCATGGAGCCCGCTCTGAATAATCCACCTTTTGCCGGATTATTGCCGATGTAATCATAAAAAGCTAGTTTTTCAGGAATTTTAGACCAAGCTTCGGATAAACTTTGATTTTCGGCTAAGCCAGCACCAATTCTTCGATATATTTCTTGTTGGAAGTATCCTTGATCCCATTGATAGCGCGTGGGACCAAACAATTCAATCGGGGTAGTTGCTGAACCATACCACATAGTTCCAGCAACTACAAAAGCTGCAAAAAAGACAGCGGCAATACTACTGGAAAGTACGGTTTCAATATTTCCCATACGTAATCCTTTGTATAGACGTTGGGGTGGACGAACACTAAGATGGAATAGACCTGCCAATATGCCTAAGGTCCCTGCTGCAATATGATGAGAAGCTATTCCTCCCGGAACAAAAGGATCAAAACCCTCCACACCCCACGCTGGATTTACGGCTTGTACCCTTCCGGTTAGTCCATAAGGATCGGACACCCATATTCCAGGACCATACAATCCTGTTACATGAAATGCACCAAAACCAAAGCAAGCCACCCCTGAGAGAAATAAATGAATTCCAAAGATCTTAGGCAAATCCAAAGAGGGTTTTCCTGTACGTTCATCAGTAAATATTTCTAGATCCCAATACACCCAATGCCAGATAGCTGCCAAAAAACACAAGCCAGAAAACACAATATGTGCCCCGGCCACACCTTCGTAACTCCAAATACCCGGATTCGTTACAGTCCCCCCTGTAATACTCCAACCGCCCCATGAATTCGTTATTCCTAAACGAGTCATGAAGGGTATAACGAACATACCCTGTCTCCACATTGGATCAAGAACAGGGTCAGAGGGATCAAAAACGGCTAATTCGTATAGAGCCATCGAACCGGCCCAACCAGCAACCAGAGCTGTATGCATTATATGGACAGAAATCAAACGACCGGGATCATTCAATACGACGGTATGAACACGATACCAAGGCAAACCCATGGAAATACCCCTTTATCAACGAAAAATAGACACAATGTAACTTTATTGCATTGGAGAAAACTATGCTATGGACCCCTTTTTTAGGGGATTCTCTTGGGGAAAGGATTCATATTTGTTTGATGCTTTTCGTAATAATTACTTTTAGTAATAACGAAACTATTTTGTTCGTAGGAACAAAAAGAAGCAGATCTATTCTACACCCGATAAGTACCAATACGCAATGGTAAGGGGGTTGGTACCATTTTATATGAGTGAATGTATATATATTTGTTCATCATTCAAAGGACTTATTTATAAGAATTTTCCTTTATTCATTTTGTCTTCTTTTTTTATGAACTTAGTCAATCTAGGGATAAAATAGGATAAGAAAATAGGATATAAAATCAATAGTATTATATTAGGCCACTAAACCCACTGTTACGCTTTCACATCAAAGTGAGATATAGTACTTAATTTTTCTTTTATTTAATGCCTATTGGTGTTCCAAGAGTACCTTTTCGAAGTCCTGGAGAGGAAGATGCATTGTGGATTGACGTATAGTGCGACTTGTCAGATATATTGGGCATATGGTATTTCCCCGTTCTCTTCCCCGATCGAGATATCCCCTCTTTCGCCCAAGAAAGATTGATTCAATTATCAAAAATTTGGAGCGTGAAGTGCAATTAGATCCATTTTTTAGGGAGGGTATACGGATTAATATTATCAATTAGAATAATTTATGGTTGGCTTGGTTAGACCAATCAAATGAAGTATCCAGGCTCCGTTTAGAAAGAAAACCAATTGGTAATAAATATATTTAGGATTACGACTTAATATCATATTTTAGTTATTTCTATTTATTTATATATTTCTAAATAGAAATACTAAATAGAAGTGATCTCAAACTATTAATCAATCGAGTAATATGATGAATGCGTTGAATATTTGTTGGAAGACGTGAAATAAATTGAAAAAAAAAAAGGGGGAAGTCGTAGAAAAAGGACGTGGTATTGGGGCATTTGTCCTATATGTGCAAATCCAAATCGGGCGGATCTTTACTCGGAGTAGAGCATAAACCTAAAAAAATTGAAGAAGCCCAGTCAGCAACAAGAAAATTACATCGCGATTTAGATTGTATCTCGATGAAACAATACATCAATGAGAAGTTAGTCAGATAAGTTTAGTCATTTTTTTTAGATAAACAAAACAGGTCAAAACTCATCTTTCTTGAAAAATGAAAGAAAAGTCCCTTTTTATAAGTTAAAAAAACCTGTTATGAAAAAAAAAGCTAGAATCTACACATTGATTCCTTTTTTTCATGATTTTTGTTGAACCGTATGCATCAAAAGGTGCATGTACGGTTTCTAAGGGATACTATTTTATCCCAATCAACCGACTTTATCGAGAAAGATTACTTTTTTTAGGCCAGGGGGTTGATAGCGAGATCTCGAATCAACTTATTGGTCTTATGGTATATCTCAGCATAGAGGATGATACCAAAGATCTGTATTTGTTTATAAACTCTCCTGGCGGATGGGTAATACCCGGAGTAGCTATTTATGATACTATGCAATTTGTGCGACCAGATATACAGACAGTATGCATGGGATTAGCCGCTTCGATGGGATCTTTTATTCTTGTCGGAGGGGAAATTACCAAACGTCTAGCATTCCCTCACGCTCGGCGCCAATGAGTTTTTTATTTGATTTGAGAGAAAAAAGAAAACTATGCCTTCACACTATATGAAATATGAATATTAAGTAATAATAGCATGGCACTTCGAATTCGATATGAGAAATTTTTTTAAAACCCTTAGATTATGTATCGAAAGAGTAGTATGAGATAAAAGGTATTTTCGATTTTAGCCAATCTATCGGGAGGCCTATTTCAGCGTCACAAACTTTTTTATTTTCACACCGGGGGCTCTTAATCTTAACAATATTTATGTTATGAAAGAATATGAAAGAAAATAAATCTTTTTTTGATTTAAAAAAAAAAAAAAAAAGAAACTTTGGGATTGCTAAATAACAGACGAAATAAATATATAAAGCAACGGAACCATCATAGTATTTTTATAGTATTTTTGAACTACTACAAAAGGAAGGGTGGTTATTGGATCATTTACCAACCTGAGTCTGATAGACCCTATAATTTATTTTATATTTCTTCGATGTAAGTAAGGTAAAAAAAGTGAATTCCATTATAGAGCCGTATGCAATGCGCAAAAGATGCCTGTACGGTTGTTCAATTATATCTTTTTTTTATTATTCTTTATCTCCTCACCTTTCACTTTCATCATGCGAGATAGAAGAAACATTTTTATGTTATATCATTATATCATCAGGGTAATGATCCATCAACCTGCCAGTTCTTTTTATGAGGCACAGACGGGAGAATTTATCCTGGAAGCGGAAGAACTGCTGAAGCTACGCGAAACCATCACAAGGGTTTATGCACAAAGGACAGGCAAACCATTATGGGTTGTATCCGAAGACATGGAAAGAGATGTTTTTATGTCAGCAACAGAAGCCCAAGCTCATGGAATTGTTGATCTTGTAGCGACTGAATAACAAAGAAAAAGAACAAGGATTTCACACGAATTCGTGATTTGGGATTTTATTTTCTTACCGGATTTAATATTCTATTTATTAATAGAATTTCTTAATATAGAAATTCAAAATCAAAATATAGAAAAAAAGAATTCCTAAGCATCCGGTTAAGGTCGATCTAAACCAGCCCATTATATATATGATTCAACATGCCAACTATTAAACAACTTATTAGAAACACAAGACAGCCAATCAGAAATGTCACGAAATCCCCCGCTCTTGGAGGATGTCCTCAGCGACGAGGAACATGTACTAGGGTGTATGTGCGACTCGTTCAGACCATGGACTAGGACAAAAGAAAGAAAACAATTGATCCAGTATCACCGATCCGTACCTGTGAGTAGGATAGAATGGACGAACTCCATTGAATATTCAATATCTTAAAAAAAAAAAGATCTATCCTTCGATTGGGGTATCAAATGTATGGTTCCCGTTGGTGCAAATCCAATCACCTCAATTTTAAATTTAAGATGAGAAAGAATTCCCCATTGATATCAAATGGTATTCATTAAGCAGGGGAAATTTTATTTTAAAAAGTAGAAAATTTAGGCCTTATTCTTGCAAGAACGGACTAACAGGGTCAGCTACTCAGCTAATCTTCATAATTAAATACCGTTACTGTATAAGTAGATCTCGTTGTGAAAGACCTAGTACTAGATAATTATGGGTAGAGCCAAAGAGTGTGAACTGTACAAGTTAACAATAACATTGATTAAATGAGGGAAGGGCTCCGGTGTATAGAGAGGACCTCGCCGTTTAAGAAGTAACCATAGAAACGATGGAACCCACTATAATCCATTTATATTTATTACTTTTTTATTTACTATGTGTTTTACCTAGTATCAATACAATTTTGATTTTCGAGGGGAAATGCCTAGAAAAAAATCGTGGTCGGGAAGGTTAGAGTAGCAAAAGCCATTGGAATTTTTATTTTATACATTGGAAGAATCCGTTTTGTTATTAATAGACTAGGACACGGGAAGGGAATAACTGAAAGAAAGGAAATCAATTAGTTATTCATCAAAGTTTCATTTATTCAATGACCAGAATTAAACGAGGGTATATAGCTCGAAGACGTAGAACAAAAATCCGTTTATTTGCATCAACTTTTCGAGGGGCTCATTCAAGACTTACGCGGACTATTACTCAACAGAAAATAAGAGCTTTGGTTTCGGCTCATCGGGATAGGGGTAGACAAAAGAGAGATTTTCGTCGTTTGTGGATCACTCGTATAAATGCAGTAATTCGAGACAATAAAGTATACTTTAGTTATAGTAAATTAATACACAATCTGTACAAGAAACAGTTGCTTCTTAATCGTAAAATACTTGCACAAATAGCTATATTAAATAGGAGTTGTCTTTATATGATTTCCAATGAGATCATAAAATAAAGAGAGTGGAAGGAATCCGTTGGAATGGTTTAAATGGAGTTCCCTGGAAAATGAACTCTGGGAAGGTAGAGTAGAAATTAGTATAATAAAATATGAAAAAGTCGTCAAAATGAAAATGAAGAAACACGTTCAATAAAAAATATTTCTTCTTCTTCCCCAATTTTTTTTTTCGAACGACAATCAAATCTGGATTTCCTATTTTTAGAAAAAAAAAAGCGTCAATCCGCATTTGAGTTTGGATTGGAATTTTTTTTTGATTCAATTCAAGAGTCAGCCTATTTTTTTCTGGTTCTAAGACCAGTAGTTCTAGCGGTTGACTCGCTTCTTTCAAATTGTTTCTCATTATTAAGAAAAGGTAACGGAGATAAAATACGAGCTTGTTTTATAGCAATAGTAATTAATCGTTGTTGTTTTAAGGTCAATCGATTCACCCGTCTAGATAATATTTTTCCTTGTTCGCTAATAAATCGACTAATTAAACTCATGTTTCTATAATCAATTCGATCCCCCGATTGGATCGGAGGCAAACGCCTACGAAAAGATCGCTTGGATTTAAGAAAGATTCGCTTGGATTTATCCATGGTTTGTTTATTCCTTATCCTAAAGATCCTATTTCTTAATTCTCCATCACGGTTGATCCGATCGAAATAGGATTTGGTTTGTTTATATTTAAATCAATAGATATTAGATATATCTAATATGTCATTTTTCATCTTCCTTGGAACGGAAGACTGACACACGAGCGACCGGTTAGATCTATTTCTTTATCTCCCCGTGAATCGTATGTTTGTAACAACAGGGACAGAATTTTCTCAATTCCAATCGACTAGGCGTATTATGTCGATTCTTTTGAGTAATATATCTGGAAATGCCCATTGATTCCTTATTAACACGATTTCGAACACAACTGGTACATTCCAAAATCACCGTTACTCGGACATCTTTACCCTTGGCCATGAGCCTCCTTTGGTTTTTGATTCATTCAATTCTTTAATTTTCCGATCCGAAACGAGGAAGAAGAAAGGAACGAAAAGAAAAAGAAACAGGTAACTCGAAATCTAATTATGAAAGAAAGATTTCGTTGCAATAAATCAATATAAATGAATATAGTAATAATAACAATATATTAATAATAAGTAATATAATGATTTCTAACTATATTACTAGATTTATAATTTAAAATTGCCGTACAGCATTTAATTTTCATTTAAGTATCTTGTATGATATTATTGCCCCAACCAGCACATTTCACTCTATTTTTTATTAATTTCATTTAAATTTAAACCTGGCCCGAGTTACTAGTTTCACCGAGGAGGAATCCCTTTATTTGTTTTTCTAACGTATATTCTAAAAAAAAAGGGAAGGGATTAGTTACAGATATTTGATTGTATCTCTAATCCTCTTCCCCCCCTCCCATATCAATAACTAGAATGAAAAAAAGGGGAATATCAACGCATCCGGAAAAAAACGATTGATCTCGATCAATAAACCTGCTAAAGACCCGAACCATAGAGTACTTACTACCGGTGCCACGGAGAGATATGTTTTTAGATCTCGCATTTGAAATTCTCCTCTTTCTTTATTATTTCTAATATATAATGGTAATACATATATACCCAGATGTGTATATGTACTTAATGACCGACCGCTTGTATTTGTACGCGGAATCCCTAATTCAAGTTGAAATGTACAACTTGAAATGTGCAAAATAGATATTACTTTTCTTAATCTTAAAAGAAACAAATACGCCCCTTTATGCCAGAAATTCTCGAAAAATATTCATTTTTTTACGGGGTCTCATATTTATTTCATACTTTATTTCATACTTTATATAATAGAAATATAATAGAAGTCTTTTACTATTAATAATATAATTATATTATTATATGAGACCAAAAAGGAGAAATGACAAGATATTTGTGTATATCAATGGAGGAAATAAAGATATGGAAAACAAAGCAGGGATTCTCTACAATGACATTGTAGACCAATTGAAAGGGATGTAGCGCAGCTTGGTAGCGCGTTTGTTTTGGGTACAAAATGTCACGGGTTCAAATCCTGTCATCCCTACCTATTACTTATCTTCTGAACAGTAACGGGGGATCAATTGAGATCGATTAAAAGAAAATTGGACATACACAAAAAAGCTTTCATTTTATGTATAGTATATATGCAAGACGGATTGGGGTTATGAAATATTCATTGTGATACTAAAGCGCTCTTAGTTCAGTTCGGTAGAACGTGGGTCTCCAAAACCCGATGTCGTAGGTTCAAATCCTACAGAGCGTGATTCTGTGTTCTTGTTAGTCGCGCTAGGTCGAAAATTACCACCGAAATAATTAAACCAATCCAAATTTGACCTCCCGCGAATTAAAGGAAGTAGGAGGTCAATCAAAAAAAGGATGTTAATTAATCAAAGTTCCAACTGATCACCACGTCTGTATTGTAA